ACCGGCGGGGAGCACCTCAGTATACGATCGCGCGCAGTAACTGGGAGTCCTATTACACCTAAGGCCAACTTCAATTCACCAAACCAAGGTTCATCTCGTGTAGTGATTGTGGACTCGTACAAGGATATTGAGTAGACGGTTGATGTATCAGACTCGACCCTAGCCTTCGTAGCATGCATTCCCATCCGTGTCGCAACTGATTCGGTAAGCTACGTGTCCGGTGCACGGAGAACAGCCTTCGGTCCCCCAAACTGACTTACTCGTGGCAACCTTCCGGCCGCCCAACGACCTATAACGCTAGTCACTACTCCCACTGGGGCTAGGAAGTAAGCCCCACAACCCAAAGCGGCGAAGAACAAATAGAATTTGCTACAAAAGCCGGCTAACGGGGGTATTCCTGCGTATGAGAACATAGTAATGGAGAAGGTAATAGCCGAAATAGGATTCGTTTTGGCTAGAGCGCCCAAATCCGCTATATATTTGACACGGGTTTGCCGTAATGCTGAAACTATGGCGAATGCATCTATCGTCATTGATGCATAAATAAAGATACCAATTAGTAGTGATTGAATTCCTTCTATGGTTCCACATGAGAAACCTGTACGAATATAACCTACATGTCCAATTGAACTATAAGCTAGAAGTCTTTTGACTTTCGTTTGGGCCATGGCGGCCAGTGCTCCTAAGATCATAGAAGCAATGCTGCAGAAAAAGAAGATTTGTTGCAATGTAGCTCCATAGGAACCATAAATAGAAACACGTGAAATATTAGCAGAAATAGAGATTTTAGGTGCAATAGAAAGGAATGCTGTAACCGGGGTGGGTGAACCCTCATAGATATCAGGTGCCCACATATATAGAGTCAAAAGAGATATGGAGTCCGAAGGGGAGTGGGGTTTTCTTCGGGGCTCGAGAGATGGAAGAGATAGGGCCCCACAAGTTTTGAATTCGCCGCTAGGGAATTCACACGAAAGGGAACGAGGAATTCTCAACGAAAAAAGTGCTCTCTGAACCGAACGTGAAAGTCGTTTTCCATCAGACGGCTGTTCCCGTAACTCTACTCTCGACTTGGATTATATATCCAAAAAGGTCCGCTCTCGGCCATTCCACACGCTGCCTAGCAGAGGCGTGGTTATCTGAAGTGGATTCTCTCTTTTGTAGTAGATGCCGAACCTGCTGCCCCATTGACTAAGAAGGGGGCGGGCGCAGCAGCTACATGGACCCCTTCCTTTCTATTGTTGCCAGCGCTTTCCCGGGCCGAGCCGGAATTCTTTATTATAAAGGGCAGGTAAAGCCCGAAGGCTGCTATCCCAATAGGCCAGCGGGCGGAACGAGGAGAGGGTCGCCTTTGGAAGCGTTCGCCGTTAACCAAAGCGTCACTCCTTCCTTTTGATTATGTCGTGACGCTGACTGAATCCAATCCATAAACCCGGAAACAAAGTGCGTTCCCTTTCGTCAAGTAGGTAAAGTAAGGCATACGAACCACTTTTGCTTTGCCTTAGACTCTATTGGAACAAAGCAAAGAAGGAGGCGGAATGGAGAAAGGAAAGGGACAAGGGCGGTCTTGCTTGGCGCGAAGGCTGCTGGTTCGGGGGTAGAGTACAGTACTAAAGGTCCTCGGACTTCCAGGCGGTTTTTCTTTTTGGCAGCTGTTCACCGTTGGATCTCGCCAATACAGCCCCCTATAGTTTTCGTTACCGAGATATCTTTTTTTTTTCATTGTTCCCAGGGATTTTTTGGGTAATCCGCTCCCATGCTGCAAACAGTCAAATCTGAACTGAACCTTGTCGCTCTTCTTTCTTTCCTCGCGAGCAGGAAGCACACCAGCAGCGTGCGTTGCGTGATTTTACTGTGTTTTTTGCACTTGACTGGGTGGACAGTTGACCGGAAGAGAACTTCGATTCGCCCGGCCAGCAGGCGGGCGGCGTGCTTATCTTGTGTGACAACACTACAGAGCGAGTGGCTCTTCTAGGCGGGCAGCTGTGTGACAACACTACAGAGAAAGCGGCGCTTTCGTGTAACATGCTATGGTCTCAACGCTCTTACGAGGTAGTGATGAGTTTCACGCGCTCTAAGCCCGGCCCGCGCGCGGTTAGGAAGATTGGCCGCAGTCTGAGCGGTACCACCCTACCCTACCACCTATAGGCGGCCGTCCGTCCTACAGCCGCCCGAAAAGGAACTGCAGTGATCTTGAATAGGGATCCTACAGCGATAGATAGAATCCCCATAAAAATACCACTAGATCGAGCACCTGTGATTTCGTATCCGGTCAAAATCTTGGCTAATTGATCGAAGTGGGTAGCTCCAGTAGACCCATAGATCATGGAACAAATAGGGTGGGTAGGCCCAACCACCACACTACACGTATAGACGCGAACCCCCCTCGTTACCGTACGTGCGACTCTCACCGCATACGGCTCGCACAAAGACTACTAAATCCATCCCGAGCCTTTTCTTCTACCTCTCCTCTCCAATCCTCGATCAAACTTGCGTTCCCCGG